CATCGAGATGTCTTATTTAAGGGGAACGTGTGGGCGATGCTGGTTGTTATGGCCCTGAGGTAAGAACCAGATGCCGGATACAGCTCAAGTATAGCTACCCCCACGAGTTATGGGCCCGGAGCGAGGAGAGTAGCACTCTTGTGCGGGATATTGATTTCACGGAGGATGGTGAACAAGGGACTCCTAAGTGAGGGGGGGCATCCGTGGTGAGGAGGATTATTTAATAGATATGTGCTATGTCCGATGAACGATTTAATGTACTATGGACGGTTGACATGAGTTGGTTTGGTCGATATTCATGTGGGGAATGGGTTAAACTTTGGATTGAGCCATATTATGTGTTACTGTTGAGGTTATACTAGAGTACTTGCTTGTAAGCATGTTGTCTGGCAGGTGTTATGTTGATATGTAATAATATGTTTTATGTACAGTCAAGCATATATAGTACTATATATTATACATGTTGGCTAGCAGTAATGCACGAATTACATAGTAGTATTATGAGTAGGTTAATACTAGGACTATCTTATGGGGTTTATACAACATAAGAGTGCAGAAAGTAGTTTAAGTTAGAATGCCAGCTTTGGGTGTTGGTGGTGGAGTTAGGTACTTTCTTTCTGACTGCCCTAGGAAGAGTGTTCATTTCTGGTTTACAAGGCCAGTGTACTAATTTATACTACGAGGGCAAGTTCACTTGAGTAGGTTGTTTTCGATTAGGGAGGCCAGTGGTATTAGGATTAGAATTGTGATGAAGTATATTATGGATGCTACTTGGCCGATAGTGATGAGGGGTTGGGTTACCGGTTGGCTTCCAATTCAGGTAAGGGTCAGTAGGATTGTGATTAGGAGTCAGAATAGGAATTGGCTGAGTGGGCGGAATATTATACTTTGTTGTTTGGATTTGTGAAGTATGGGGATGGCTGCTAAGATGAAGATTGATAGGAATAATGCTAGTACGCCTCCTAGTTTGTTAGGGATAGATCGTAGGATTGTGTATGCAAATAGGAAGTATCATTCTGGTTTGATGTGTGGGGGAGTGTTTAGTGGGTCGGCTGGAGTGTAGTTATCTGGGTCGTTTAGGAGGTTGGGTGAGAGTAGTGTTAGTGTTGCTAGGATGAAGAGAAGGAGGATCAGACCTAGGATGTCTTTGATTGTGTAGTAGGGGTGGAAGGCGATTTTGTCCGAGTCGGAGGAAATTCCACAAGGGTTGTTTGATCCTGTTTCGTGTAGGAATAGTAAGTGTACGACTGCGAGGGCGATGATGATGAAGGGTAGGATAAAGTGCAGGGTGAAGAATCGTGTGAGGGTGGGGCTGTCAATGGCGTATCCTCCTCAGATTCATTGGACAAGGTTAGTTCCGATGTACGGGATTGCTGATAGTAGGTTTGTGATTACCGTTGCCCCTCAGAATGATATTTGGCCTCATGGAAGAACGTAGCCCATGAAAGCTGTTGTTATGGTTATAAGAAGGAGTACAATGCCGATGTTTCAGGTTTCTAGAAGGAGGTATGAGCCATAGTAAAGGCCTCGGCCGATGTGCAGGAAAAGGCAGATGAAGAGCATAGAGGCACCATTGGCGTGGAGATAGCGGGTAATCCAGCCATAGTTTACGTCTCGGGTGATGTGTGCAATTGAGGAGAAGGCGGAGGAGGTGTCTGGTGAGTAGTGTATTGCTAGGAGTAGGCCTGTGATGATTTGTAAGGTTAGACAGGCTGTGAGAAGTGAGCCGAAGTTTCATCATATGGAAAGGTTGGGCGGGGTGGGTAAATCAATGAGGGAGTGATTGATTGTTTTTATGATTGGGTTGGATTTGCGTATTGGAGTCATTGGTGCTTTTATAGTTGAAGTACAACGATGGTTTTTCATGCCGTTAGTTATGGTTGGAGTCCATGTGGAAGCAATGGCGTATATTTTGTTTACATTGAGTGTTTTATTGGTTATGGGGTTTGTGGGGTTTTCTTCTAAGCCTTCTCCTATTTATGGGGGTTTAGCGTTGACTGTTAGTGGTGTGGTTGGTTGTGTGATCGTTTTAAATTGTGGGGGGGGTTATATGGGTTTAATGATGTTTTTGGTTTATCTGGGAGGTATGATGGTTGTTTTTGGTTATACTACAGCAATGGCTATTGAAGAGTATCCTGAGACATGGGGTTCGGGGCTTGAGGTCTTGGGAGGTCTTTTAGTAGGGTTAATAATGGAGGTGATGTTAGTTTTATGGGTTTTAAGTTTGAATGAGGCGGTAGTGGTGGTGGTTGGTTTTAGCGATACTGGTGATTGGGTGATTTTTGAGGGGGAGGGGTCAGGGTTGATTCGGGGTGATTCTATTGGTGCGGGTGCTTTGTATGATTATGGGCGTTGATTGGTGGTAGTTGCTGGTTGAACACTATTTGTTGGTGTATATGTTGTAATTGAGATTGTTCGGGGCAATAGGTTATATTATTAGGAATAAGGCCAGGGTGAGGGGGATAAGGAAAGAAAGGGAATAGAGTTTGATTATGCCTTTTTGGGTGGTTATAGTTATGGAAGCGGTGATGTGTGCTTGTGAGATTGTTTTAGGTATAGATTTTTCTAGTCATGTTGAGTCTAGTAGGAGGAGGACTAAATTTTGGCTTATGAGTAGGTTTTGATAGGGGATTGTGCGGTGAATTGTGGTGGGAAAATATCCTAGTATATTGGAGAATTTGAATACTTGTGATGGGTTTTTTATTTTTAGTTTGTTTGTTATGAGGGTGAGGTCTAGGGCTGCTAGGAATCCTAGGGCAGTTGCGCACAGGGCTGAGAGTTTTAGGTAGAGGGGTATTATTGGTTGGGGGGGTGAGGTTGGAGGGATGTTGTTGGTGATAAGAAATCCTGTAACCATGCTGCCTATTGTGAGGCGTTTAATTGGGTTTAATAGGGTGGGGTTATTTTCGTTGATATTTGTTATGGCTGGAAAACGGGGTTGTCCTGTTAGGATGAGGAGGATGGTTCGAGTGCTGTAGGCGCTTGTTAGGGAGGTAGCGATGAGAGTAATAAATAGGGCTCAGGCGTTGGTATATGACGTGTTTGTGGCTTCGATGATGAGGTCTTTGGAGTAGAAGCCTGTGAGGAAGGGTATTCCTGTGAGTGCTAGGTTGCCAATGATTATGGAAGTTGAGGTGAGGGGTATTGTTTTGAATAGGCCCCCTATTTTTCGAATGTCTTGTTCGTTGTTTAGGTTGTGGATAATGGATCCGGAGCATATAAAAAGTATGGCTTTAAAGAAAGCATGGGTGCAGATGTGTAGGAATGCTAGGTATGGTTGGTTGATGCCAATGGTGACTATTATTAGACCTAGCTGGCTTGAGGTGGAGAAGGCTACAATTTTTTTAATGTCGTTTTGTGTGAGGGCGCAGATGGCTGCAAATAGGGTAGTGGTAGCCCCCAGGCATAGTGTAAGATTTTGAATTATTGTGTTGGTTTCTATCAGAGGATGGAAGCGGATGAGTAAGAACACTCCAGCAATGACTATGGTACTGGAGTGAAGTAGGGCTGAGACTGGAGTTGGGCCCTCTATGGCAGAAGGTAGTCAGGGGTGAAGGCCGAATTGAGCTGATTTTCCTGCTGCTGCTAGGGGGAGGCTTACCAATGGAAGGGAGCTTGAGTTGGAGTTTAGGGCTAGTATTTGTTGGAGGTCTCATGAGTTGTAATGTAGGAGAAATCATGTTATGGCCAGGATAAGACCAATGTCGCCAATGCGATTATATAGGATTGCTTGGATGGCTGCTGTGTTGGCGTCTGTCCGAGCGTGTCATCAGCTAATTAGGAGAAAAGATATAATTCCTACACCCTCTCAGCCAATAAAGAATTGGAAAAGGTTGTTGGCAGTGACTAGAATTAGTATGGCTGTAAGGAAAATAAGGAGGTATTTGAAGAATTGATTGATATTTGGGTCTGAGTTTATGTATCATAGCGAGAATTCTATAATGGATCAGGTGATGAATAGTGCGATTGGAATAAATATTATAGAGAAGTAATCTAGTTTAAAGCTTAGTGTTAGGTCTAATGTTTGGGTTATTATTCAATGTCAACTTCAAATGGTTGTTTCTTGGTTTAGGAGGATGAATAAAGTTGTTGAGGGGAGGCTGGTAATAAAAGCACATATTACGGTTGTTTTTACGTAGTCTGGGTATGAGCGTTTTTTATAGGGGTTGATGAGGGTGGCAAAAATTGGAAGGGTTAGGGAGATGAGGGTTGTTATTATGATGGGGGTGTGCATGATTATTACTTTTATTTGGAGTTGCACCAATGTTTTTGACTCCTAAGGTCAACGGATAGCTGTTATCCTTTAAAAGTTGAGAAAACCGTAGCTTTAGGTACGGAGGCATGGATTAGCAGTCCTTGTGAGTTTTCTCGGTAAATAAGAAGTGGTAAGCTTCTATAGTTAGACTCACAATCTAATGTTTTAGTTAAACTATATCTACAGGAAGTAAATCCCAGGATGATGTTGGGGTTGAGGGATAGAAGGATAATTGGAGCGAGGTGTATGAATATTAATATGTTTTCTCGTGTGAAGGGGGGTTTTATATTGATTATGTGGTGTGTGAGTGTTCCTCGTTGTATTGTAATGAACATGTGGAGAGAGTAGAGGGCTGTGATCAGTATGTTAAGGCCCGTTAATACAATGGTGATATGGGATCAGGAAAATGAGGTTGTGATTACAAAGAGTTCGCCTAGTAGATTAATAGTGGGAGGTAGGGCAAGGTTAGTAAGGCTTGCTGCGAGCCATCAGAAGGCTATTAGTGGAAGTAGAATTTGAAGTCCTCGGGATAGTAGTATGGTACGGCTATGGGTGCGCTCATAGTTTGAATTGGCTAGGCAGAAGTACATGGAAGAGGTGAGCCCGTGGGCGATTATAAGGACGGTTGCGCCGGAAAAGCTTCAGGGGGTTTGGATGAGAGAGGCTACAATTACAAGGGCTATGTGGCTTACAGAAGAGTATGCGATAAGTGATTTTAGGTCTGTTTGTCGAAGACAGGTTGAGCTTGTTATGATTATGCCTCATAAAGATAGTATGAGGAAGGGGTAGGTTATGTATTCTGTTGTGAGACTAAGGATAGAGGTGAGTCATATTATGCCATAGCCACCTAGTTTCAGGAGTACTGTGGCGAGGACTATTGACCCAGCAATGGGAGCTTCAACATGGGCTTTGGGAAGTCATAAGTGTAAGCCATATAGGGGTATTTTTACTATGAAGGCTATTATGCATGTTAGTCAGGTAAGACTATGGGATCAGGTAGTTGTTAGTTTTTGAGCTACAAGCGTTAGTAATGTGATATTTAGAGAGCCTAAATTATTATAAGCATAGATTAGCATAATAAGTAGGGGGACAGAGCCGGCTAGTGTATAGAAGAGGAAGTATATGCCTGGGTTAAGGCGTTCTGCTTGGCTGCCTCATCGGGTGATGATAATTAGGGTAGGAATGAGAGTGGTCTCAAATAGAATATAAAATATGATTAGTTCTGTAGCTATAAATGTGAAAATTAAAGAGATTTGTAGGAAGACCATTATAGAGAGGTAAAACTTTTTTCGTGGAGGGGATTCATTGTGTAAGTGGTATTGGCTTGCTGTGATTATAAGAGCTAAGAGTCAGGCGGTTAATATTAGGAGGGGTGTTGTTAGTGGGTCAGAAGATAGATAGGTTGAGTGATTGAGGAGGTTAGTGTTGGTTTGGTTGAGGAATAGTAAGGGAATGAGGCTGATAGCTAAGCTGTGTATAGTTAAGTTGATTCAAATCGTGTCGTTTTTAGAAAGCCATGTTATAGGTAGTAGTATGGTTGTTGGGATGATTATCTTTAGCATTGAAGCAGGTTTAGGTTGTGAACGTAATCTAGTCCGTATGTGTTGGAGATTGAGATTAGTAAAGCAAGACCTACTGCTGTTTCACAAGCAGCGAATACCAGCAAAATGATGGGTATAATGTTGATTAGGGGGAAGTGTATGTTTGAGGCAATAAGAGTGGTTATGATAAAGAGTGATATTATTATTCCTTCTAGGCAGAGGAGAGAAGCTACTAAGTGTGAGCGGTAGGTTAGTATGCCTAGGAGAGAGATAGTAAATGCTAGTATGATATTTATATAGGTGGGGGTCATTTGGTTAGTATGGTTATCATAATCTAATGAGTCGAAATCATTTATTTTGTTTAAACTACTTACCAATTCGGCTCAGTCTAGCCCCTTTTGAGTTCATTCATAGGCTAGGCTGAGAATTAGGATAATAATAAAGGCGATGGTTGATTTGATTATTGTTGGGAGGTTTGTTGTTTGAATGGCTCATGGTAAGGATAATAATAGGGCGATCTCTAGGTCAAATAGTAGGAAGGTAATGGCAACTAGGAAGAATTTTATTGAGAATGGGATGCGAGCGGGGTTTAGGGGATCAAATCCACATTCGTAGGGGCTAGTTTTTTCTGCGTAGGAGTTGAGTTGAGGTAACCAGAATATGATAATTATCAGTAGCGAGGTTAATAGGGTGTTGACTGTTAAGGCTAGCACTAGGTTAATTACTCTTTTTTGAATGTTGTCAAAACTGATTGATTGGAAAGTCAACTGTACTTGTTATACTAAAAGAGTAGGATCCTCATCGATAGATAGAAATGTAGAGGAGTAGTCAGATAACATCTACGAAGTGTCAGTACCAAGCGGCAGCTTCAAAGCCGAAGTGATGGTTTGATGTGAAGTGGTATAGTAGTTGGCGGATGAGGCAAATAAAGAGAAATGTGGATCCAATAATAACGTGGAGTCCGTGGAAGCCTGTGGTAATGAAGAATGTTGAGCCGTAGATGCCATCGGAGATGGTGAAGGGTGCTTCAAAGTACTCTGAGGCTTGTAGTAGGGTGAAATAGGTACCTAGTAGGATTGTGATGAGCAGGGCTTGGATTGTTTGTTTTCGGTTATTATTTATGAGACTGTGATGAGCTCAGGTGATTGTAACTCCAGATGCAAGTAATACAGAGATGTTTAGGAGGGGCACTTCTATGGGGTTTAGGGGGGTGATGCCTGTTGGTGGTCAATGGCCTCCTAAGCAGGGTGTTGGGGCGAGGCTTGAGTGGTAAAACGCTCAGAAGAAGCCGATAAAAAAGAATGCTTCTGAGATGATGAATAGTGTTATTCCATACCGAAGGCTTTTTTGGACGGGTATTGTGTGGTGGCCTTGGTATGTACTTTCTCGTACAATGTCACGTCATCATTGATATAAGGTTAGTATGTTGGTTAGTAGGCCTAGTGTTAGCAGGGTGATAGAGTAGAAGTGAAATCACATGGCTAAGCCGGATGTTATTAAGAAAGCTGACAGAGCTCCTGTCAGCGGCCAGGGACTGGGTTTAACTATGTGATAGGCGTGAGTCTGGTGAGTCATTAGGTATTGTTATGCAGATAGAGGCTGACTAAGAGTGTGAAGACATAGGCTTGGATTAGGGCTACTGCAATTTCTAGAATAGTTAGTAGTGTCAGGAGTGTGGAAGTTAGTAGAGTTAGGGAGAAGTTAGCGGTTGATAGTGCTAGTGCGGCGTTTCCAATTAGGTGTATTAGCAGATGGCCGGCTGTGATGTTTGCGGTTAGTCGTACGGCTAGGGCTACCGGTTGAATAAGTAGGCTGATAGTTTCGATTACTACCAACATGGGGATGAGAGGTGTGGGTGTGCCTTGTGGTAGGAGGTGGGCTAGGGAGTTTTTGGTTTTAAAGCGAAGTCCTACTATTACTGTGCCTGCTCATAGGGGGATTGCTATGGCTAGGTTTATGGAAAGTTGGGTGGTTGGTGTGAATGAGTAGGGCAGAAGTCCTAAGAGGTTTGTTATAGCGATAAAGGTGATTAGGGATGTTAGTATTAAAGATCAGGTTTGTCCCTTAGCGTTGTGAGTTATTATTATTTGTTTTAGGGTGAGTTGAATCAGGTTTTGTTGAATGGTAGCTAGTCGGTTATTAATGGGGTGTTTAGAGGTTAAGACCAGCGTGGCGGGGAACAGGATAATTGGGATTGTGGCGGGTTGGTTTAGGATTGTTGGGGTTGAGAAAGGGGTAAACAAGTTTTCGTTCATTTTGGTTGTCAGCGGATACCGTGAGATTGTAGGTTGGAGTTTTTTGTAGGAGGTGGTTGGTAGTGGTTTGTGTTTAGTAGTTTTAGTTGTGTGATAAGATATAGTGTAGGAAGCATCGTCATAATAGTGGTGAATCATGTCGATGTGTCTAATTGGGGCATTTCACTGTAGGGGGTGTATTCCCCCGTCTTTAACTTAAAAGGTTAATGCTGGGATAGCTATACAATGAGCTTGTAGGGTATTTTGAGAGTTTTTGAGGTGGGAGTGCTAGGGGAGAGAGAGAGAGAGTAAGCGGGGTTATTTACAGAGTAAGTACAGGTCCTATTTCAAAGATTTTTAGTGGGATTAGTTCTGCGACAATTGGTATGAAGCTGTGATTTGCGCCACAGATTTCTGAGCATTGTCCGTAATAGGCGCCTGGTCGTGTGGCCGTGAAAACGGTTTGATTTAGACGTCCGGGTACGGCATCTGTTTTTAGGCCTAGTGTGGGGATAGTTCACGAGTGTAGGACGTCTTGGGATGTAATTATTATGCGCACGGGGGCTTCAATTGGAAGGACTACCCGATTGTCAACTTCTAGGAGTCGGAGGTCTCCTGGGTTTAAGAATAGTGGGGGTAGTATGTAGGAATTGAAAATTAGGCCTCCGTAGTCCGTGTATTCGTAGGTTCAATATCACTGGTGTCCAATTGATTTGATGGTGAAGGATGGGTCGTTGACTTCATCTGTTAGGTATAGGATGCGTAGGGATGGGAGAGCAATTAGGATTAAGATAATTGCGGGTAAGATAGTTCAGATAGTTTCTATTTCTTGGGCATCTGTGATGTTAGTATTGGTTAGTTTTGTTGTGAGTGTTGAGAGCAAGGCGTACAACACTAGGAAGCTGATTAAAGATATGGCTATAAAAGCATGGTCATGGAAAGTGATTAGCTCCTCTATAATAGGAGATGTGGTGTCTTGCAGGCTTAGTTGAACTGGATGGGCCATGTAAGATATATAGGGTTTGGCCTATGATTTAGCTTTGACAAAGCTATGAAATGATTTTTCTAATATCTTGTTGAAAAAGTTATAGGGGCTATAAGACTGGCTTGAAACCAGTCCTGGGGGGTTCGACTCTCTCCTTTTTCGTTTAGTTTGATATAGGTTGGTTCTTCGAATGTATGGTAAGGTGGGGGGCAGCCATTTAGTCATTCTAGACTAGTAAGGGGTTGTTCGATTAGTAGTACTTTACGTTTTAAAGCAAAGGCTTCTCAGATCATGTAGATTATTAAGATTACTGCTACTAGTGAGATGAAGGAGCCTATAGATGATAGGATGTTTCATGTGGTGTAGGCATCAGGATAATCAGAATAGCGTCGGGGTATTCCGGACAGGCCAAGGAAGTGTTGTGGAAAGAAAGTTAAATTTACGCCCACGAATATGATGATAAAGTGGGCTTTGGCACAAGTTTGGTTTAGTGTATAGCCTGAGAATAAAGGAAATCAATGTATAAAGCCTCCTATAATGGCAAATACAGCCCCTATTGATAAAACATAATGGAAGTGGGCGACAACGTAGTATGTGTCGTGTAGTACGATATCTAGGGATGAGTTTGCCAAGATAATGCCGGTTAAACCTCCCACGGTAAATAGGAAGATAAAGCCCAGGGCTCAAAGTATTGCTGGGGATCATTTAATGTTGCCTCCATGAAGTGTAGCGAGCCAGCTAAAAACTTTCACACCGGTGGGGATTGCAATGATTATAGTGGCGGAAGTGAAATAGGCTCGTGTATCTACGTCTATGCCAACTGTAAATATGTGGTGGGCTCATACAATGAAACCTAAAAACCCAATTGATATTATGGCTCAAACTATACCCATGTACCCAAATGGTTCTTTTTTTCCAGAGTAGTAGGTTACAATGTGGGAGACTATCCCAAAGCCGGGAAGAATAAGGATGTAGACTTCGGGGTGACCGAAGAATCAAAATAGGTGTTGGTATAAGATAGGATCTCCTCCTCCAACAGGATCAAAGAAAGTAGTGTTGAGGTTGCGATCTGTTAGTAACATGGTAATGCCGGCGGCTAGGACTGGTAGAGAGAGTAGTAGGAGGATAGCCGTGATTAAGATTGATCAGACAAATAAAGGAGTCTGGTATTGGGATATTGCGGGAGGTTTTATGTTGATAATAGTGGTAATAAAGTTGATGGCTCCTAAGATGGAGGAAATACCTGCTAAGTGGAGGGAGAAGATAATCAAATCTACAGAAGCTCCTGGGTGGGAGAAGTTTCCTGCTAGAGGGGGATATACTGTTCAGCCTGTTCCGGCACCAGCTTCTACTACGGCTGATGCAATTAGTAGCAGGAAAGAAGGGGGGAGGAGTCAAAAGCTTATATTGTTTAGACGGGGAAATGCTATGTCGGGAGCGCCGATTATTAGGGGCACTAGTCAGTTCCCGAACCCTCCGATTATAATGGGTATAACTGTAAAGAAAATTATAACGAATGCATGGGCCGTTACAATGACGTTGTAGATGTGGTCGTTGCCTAGTAGGCTGCCGGGTTGGCCTAGTTCAGCTCGAATGAGGAGGCTCAGGGCAGTGCCTATGACCCCAGCTCATGCACCAAATAGTAAATACAGGGTTCCGATGTCCTTATGGTTTGTTGAAAAGAGTCAACGATCGATAAGCATAGGTGGTAAAGTGGCTGAGTAAGTGTTAGGCTGTAAACCTAAAGACGGGGGTCTAGTCCTCCTTTTACCAGCCCCGAGGTGATTTTCATGTTGAATTGCAAGTTCAAGGAGCAGTCTTAGAGTTTCTGCCGGGGCTTCTCCCGCCTTTTTTTTCCTGCGGCGGGAGAAGTGGATCAAAGCCAATCGGTTAGGGTGTTTAGCTGTTAACTAAGTTTTTGTGGGTTCGAATCCCATTGATCTAGTAAGGGCTTAGCTTAATTAAAGTGGTTGATTTGCGTTCAATTGATGCAGAGTAGGTGTTTGCAGTCCTTGTGTGTTTCAGAAATTAAGTGTTTCTACTTACTAAGGGCTTTGAAGGCTCTTGGTCTTATTTAACCTAAATTTCTAGTGAAAGGTTAGGAGTAGAGGGGAGATTGGTAGTAGGAGAGTAGAGGTGATGATGAGCGGAGGGATAAGGGGTATGGGTTTTGTGTTTTCGAGTTGTCATGTTATTTTTGTGTTGTTGGATGTGGGGAATAGTGTTAGGGAGGTGGTATAGATTAGGCGTATGTAAAAGTATAGGTTAAGTAGGGTTATGATAGTTATAATAGAGGGGATGAGGAAGCTGTTGTTTATTGTGAGTTCTTGGATGATAATTCATTTGGGTAGGAAGCCGGTTAGAGGGGGTAGACCTCCTAGGGATATGAGGATGGGTGCTATTAGTGGTGCTAGGTGGGTTGATTTGTTTCAGGTGCGGGATAGTATGAGGGTTGTGGTACTTGAGCTCAAGTTAAGGGTCAGGAATATAGTAGTTGTTAGGATAATGTAGATAGTTAAGTAAAAGATTGTAGTTATCGGGTTGTATACTAGTGTTATTATTATTCAACCCATGTGTGTGATTGAGGAGTATCCTAGGATTTTGCGTAATTGTGTTTGGTTTAGACCTCCTCAACTGCCTATTGCAGTGGATAGGGTGGAGAGGGTTAGGAGGATATGGATGTTGATTGATGGGTGAATTTGGTATATGATTGAGATGGGGGCTAGTTTTTGTCATGTAAGGAGGAGTAGGCCGGAGGTTAGGGGTGTTCCTTGGGTGACTTCTGGAACCCAGAAGTGGAAGGGGGCTATTCCTAGTTTTATGGCGAGGGCGGTTATTATTATTAGGGATGGGGGTTGATTGATGTAGCTTGTTGTTGTTCAGCATCCTGATAGTAGGTTGTTGGAGATGATTGCTATTATGAGGACTATAGATGCGGTAGATTGTATTAAGAAGTATTTGATGGCAGCTTCTGTAGAACGGGGGTTTGTTTTTTTTATTAGGATTGGAATGAAGGCGAGCATGTTTATTTCTAGGCCTACTCAGGCGAGGAATCAGTGTGAGCTTAGTGTTGTGATAAGCGTGCCTGTGATTATTGTGGTGTAGATAATGGGTTGAGCTAGTGGGTTAATTAGTACGGGAAGGATATGACCAACATTTTCGGGGTATGGGCCCGATAGCTTGTTTAGCTGACCTTACTTTAGGATAGAGTGTGTGGGGTAGCACGGAGAAGTTTGGATTCTCAGGGGTGGGTTCGATACCTACAGTCCTAGAAATAAGAGGGTTGGGCCTCTATTATTTACTCTATCAAAGTAACTCTTTTGTCAGACATATTTCTAGGTTTGGGGGGGAATGCTGGAGATTGCGATGAGTGTTGAGGTGGATCATATGAGTAGTGCTAGCGTGAGGGGGAGGAAATTTTTTCATAGTAGGTGTATAAGTTGGTCGTAACGGAACCGGGGGTATGTTGCCCGGACTCATAGAAACAGGGAAGTTAGGAAGAGTGTTTTGGTGGTGAAGCATGCTGTGAATAGTTCTGGTGAGTAGGTGGGGTAGAATGTGCCTAGGAAGATTGTGGTTGTTAAGGCGTTTATCATAATGATGTTTGTGTATTCGGCTATGAAGAATAGAGCGAATGGGCCTGCGGCGTATTCAATGTTGAAGCCTGATACTAGTTCTGATTCGCCCTCTATGAGGTCAAAAGGGGTTCGGTTTGTTTCTGCTAGTGTGGAGGTAAATCATATTATGGCTAAGGGTCACGATGGTAGGAGGAGTCATAGATGTTCTTGTGTTGTAATGAGTGTACTGAGATTAAATGAGCCGCTTATTAGCAGGACTGATAGTAGAATAATGGTGAGAGCGACTTCGTATGAAATTGTTTGGGCGACGGCTCGTAGGGCTCCGATTAGGGCGTAGTTTGAGTTTGATGCTCATCCTGATCATAGGATGGAGTAGACGATTAGGCTGAGTATGGCTAGGGTGAATAGGAGTCCTAGGTTGAGATTGATTAGGGCGTTGGGTATAGGGAGGGGGGTTCATAGGAGAAGGGTGATGAAGAAGGCTAGAGCGGGTGCGATAATATAGAGGGTGGTGGCAGATGTTGAGGGTTTTAGGGGTTCTTTAGTGAAAAGTTTTATAGCATCAGCGAAGGGTTGTAATAGTCCAAATGGACCTACGACATTGGGCCCTTTTCGTAGTTGTATATAGCCTAGTAGTTTTCGTTCAACGAGTGTGAGGAATGCTATGGCAGCTAATGTGGGCATGACTATAAGTAGAAGGTTTACTGTGGTCATGGTGTTAAGAAGAGGAGTTGAACCTCTGGTTACAAAGTTTTAAGTTTTATGCAATTGCCGGGCTCTGCCATCTTAACAAACCCTGTTTTCGGGTGGAATGTGGGGTATTTTGCTAAATTAAGACTAGGTCATTTATGTAATGAAGGCGCTTTATGAAGTGGGCCTTATTTCTCTTGTCCTTTCGTACAGGGAGAAATGTGCAATAGATAGAAACCGACCTGGATTGCTCCGGTCTGAACTCAGATCACGTAGGACTTTAATCGTTGAACAAACGAACCCTTGATAGCTGCTGCACCATTAGGATGTCCTGATCCAACATCGAGGTCGTAAGCTCTATTGTCGATATGGACTCTAGAATAGAATTGCGCTGTTATCCCTAGGGTAACTTGTTCCGTTGATCAAATAATTGGATCAATTATGAGTGTTAGTTCGCTTTGACTTGTGTAGTCTTGGCATGTGTTATTCGGAGGTTTTGTTGTGCTCCGAGGTCGCCCCAACCAAAATTTTTAATGCAGGTGTTAGTAGTTTAAAGGTCCGTGGGTTTGTGTGATTTTTAGTTGCATTAATAGATTAAAGCTCCATAGGGTCTTCTCGTCTTATTGTTTTATGTCCGCCTCTTCGCGGGCAGGTCAATTTCACTGGTTAAAAGTAAGAGACAGTTAAACCCTCGTGGTGCCTTTCATGCGAGTCCCTATTTAAAGAACAAGTGATTATGCTACCTTTGCACGGTCAGGGTACCGCGGCCGTTAAACGTGTGTCACTGGGCAGGCAGTGCCTCTAATACTAGTAATGCTAGAGGTGATGTTTTTGGTAAACAGGCGGGGTTTGAGTTTGCCGAGTTCCTTTTACTTTTTTTAACCTTTCCTTGAGGCATGCCTGTGTTGGGTTAACAGTGAAGGTGGCATGGGCTTGTTTGTGCTTGTTATGCCTGGCTGTTAGATATCGGTGAGGCTTTCGGTCCGATTTAGGCTTATGCGGTGGAGAAAATATTCATGTTACTTATACTAGCATTATTGCTTCTATATGGTGATAGATTAATCCAATGTGGTGTGAGGAGTTCAGTTATGTGTTTGGTATTTTTGTGGTGGTTAGTGTTGAGCTTGAACGCTTTCTTAATTGATGGCTGCTTTTAAGCCAACTATGGCGATTGAGGGCTTTACTCTCTCTGTAAGGTTTTTTCCTAGTGTCTAAAGAGCTGTCCCTCTTTAGACTAGCAGTTAAGCTTACAGGGGGATTAGGTAGTTCTATAGGTAAGCTTAAGGTTGAACTAAGATTCTGTCTTGGATAACCAGCTATCACCAGGCTCGGTAGGCTTGTCACCTCTACCCAGAAATCTTCCCACTATCTTGCCACATAGATGGGTGCGCTCTTTTAGCTGTTTTTGGGTAGCTCGTCTGGTTTCGGGGGGTTTGGCTTGTAGTCCTCTTTGTGAAATTGTTTCTAGCTAATTCATTATGCGAAAGGTACAGGGGTTAGTCCTTGCTGTTTTGTGCTTGGGTGGTTTTCTATCTTTCCCTTACGGTACTGTGTCTATAGCGCCAGATTAAAATTTCTATCGCCTATACTTTGTATAGGTAAATGGTTTAGTGTGTGTTGGCTTGGTATTAGTGTTGGTTGTGCTTAGGGCTAGCATTGGCTCAAGGTAATCAAGTGGTATTGAGATCTTCTGGGTGTAAGCCGGGTGCTTTGTATTAAGCTATACCTTGATTTATCCAAGCGCACCTTCCAGTACGCTTACCATGTTACGACTTATCCTCTCTATATAAATATTAGGGCGTTTAGTTAGGATATTCCTTAAATATATTTGAGAGGAGTGACGGGCGGTGTGTGCGCGCTTTATGGCCTGGTTCAATTAAGCACTCTATTCTTAATTTACTGCTAAATCCTCCTTGGACCCCTAAGTTTCATAAGGGTTTTCGTGGGTTTTCTGAAATAGAAAATGTAGCCCATTTTTTACCGTCTCATGGGCTACACCTTGACCTAACGTATTCGCGGCGACGGCGTTTGCGCTCACTTTGTGGCCCTCATTAGGGTTTGCTGAAGATGGCGGTATATAGGCTGAGCAAGAGAGGGTAGGGTGGATCGGGGTTTATCGATTACGGAACAGGCTCCTCTAGGGGGATGTAAAGCACCGTCAAGTCCTTTGAGTTTTAAGCTGTTGCTTGTAGTATTCTGGCGAGTAGTTTTGTTATCTAACTACTGAGGTTTAGGGCCAAGCATAGTGGGGGTGTCTAATCCCAGTTTGGGTCTTGGCTATTGTGTGTTCAGAAGCTTTAAAGCCACTTTCGTAGTTTATTTTACATTAGCTAGGGTTTTACAGTTTAGGTGGAGTTTAGCTTTATTATGTTAGATCTTAAACACCCTCTACGCCGATCCCTATTAGCTGGGGTTAATCGTGTAACCGCGGTGGCTGGCACGAAATTGACCAACCCTAAATATAGCATGGCTTAGTTGAACTTTCGTTTATTGCTAAATACTTGTCACTGCTGTCTCCCGTGGGGGTGTGGCTAGGCAAAGCGTTTTGAGCTGCGTGTGCGTGCTTGATGCTTGCTCCTCTTGGTCATGATGATTTATAGGGCGTCTTCACCGGAGCGGGGATGCTTGCATGTGTAATCCTGCTAAGAGCTAATAGAAAGGCCAGGACCAAGCCTATTTGTTTATGGGGTGTGCAAACCCATCTAGGCATTTTCAGTGTCTTGCTTTGGGTGGGTTTAAGCTACATAAACAGGGGTGTTAGTATAGTTGTGAGGTAGCTTCTTTCGGGTTGTGTGAGAGGGGTCTATTGTGGGTTGGTGTAAAGGGTGTTTAGTGAAGTAAATGTTTGTTAGTTGAGAGAATGGCAGTTGGAGTTGTGCACACCTAAAAGATAAAAATGCAAGCTCTGATCGGATATATTAAGACTTTTGTTTTTGGGGTTTGGCAAGAGTGGGTTTTGGATGAAGGTCGGAGATGGGGGTGGGGGGGTTTGATGAGGTACGGTTGTGGTTTGATTGGCGGGGTGGGAATGGTATTTGGCTAAGATAATTATTGGTATGTCCTACAAGCATGAATTAAATAACACCCTGCTAAAGTTCGTGTGGAGCTAGAATATTGAACCGTAGGTGCGATCAACAACTGCATGTACTAGGAATCAAAGACAGGCGCATACAGGACGGGATGTGGTGGGAGTCAGCATTCTGCGATGGGGTTGCGTGCAGACCAGAGATAAAAGATACCAAATGCATGGAGATCTCCCGTGACTGGTTAATAGGGTGATAGACCCGTGATC